AACCATTTGAATCAAGTAGTGATTCAAATGGTTCGAAAAAACTTGCACAAACCTTCTTTATATAATATACGGGACGATGTTCCTATGTATTCTTCAGGCCCTTTCTTCAATTAGTTGTTAATGTGAATGAACCATAACTATGTAGTCCTATTCCTAATAGATTGACCCCAAAATAGCATATCCAAATTATAAGAAATCCTATAGAAGCCACAATTGCCGAATCCACACCCTGAAAGCTCTGATTTGTTCTACTGTGTAAATAAATCGCGAATATGGTCCAAGTAATAAATGCCCAAGTTTCCTTGGGGTCCCAATTCCAATAAGACCCCCATGCCTCATTAGCCCATACTGCTCCCGAAAGAATACCTATGGTTAAAAAAGTAAACCCTAGACTAATGACACGATAACTACACTGATCTAATTGTTGAGTTAATTGATACTTGTGATAATTTATAAATGAAAGAAAAGAAGTGTTTTGTAAAACGCTTCTTTTTTCATTCACAAAGGAAAATGACCCAATTAATAAATGATTGCTTTTGCGAGGAATATCTAGGTTTTTTCGAAATGTAATGACTAAAAGAGCTACGGATAATAACGATCCACATAAAAGAGCTGCATAACTCAATAACATCATACTTACGTGCATCATTAACCACTGGGATTGTAGAGCAGGTACTAATATTGCAGATTGATGCATTTCGGTTGAAAGACCCGAAGTGGCAAAGCCTTGGGTAAAAATAGCACTTGGCGCGGTTATTGCGCTTAAATAACTTTTCTGGTTCCGTCTTTTAGGAAACATATGAATAATGGAGAAACTCCACGAAAGAAACATTAAAGATTCATATAAATCGCTTAACGGCAAATGTCTCGAATAAATCCAACGAGTAACTAATAATCCTGTTATACAGAAAAAGGTAGCCATCATGGCTTTTTCTGACAAATCAAATAGTACTACGGTTTCATGGATTAATAAGGTCATCAAATGAATCGTAATAACAATTGAAATGATAGAAAAAGAGATGTGAGTTAATATATGTTCTAAAGTGGCAAATATCATAATTTTTTTTTAGGAGGGTATCCCCAATTACGGAATGGAAATCCGGAATTGAATTCATTATAGGATCTATTGTGCCTTTTTTAGAGGATGCCGCCACTCGGACTCGAACCGAGATGCTCTAGCACTGCTTCCTAAGAGCAGCGTGTCTACCAATTTCACCATGGCGGCTTTATCGAAATAATCATAGTCCATATGATGTTCAATCGTCGAGATTGAGGGATTTAATGCAATCTATTTTAGGAAATGTTAGAATCGATGAATGAAGACCCGTTCAAATAAATATTTAAACGCTCAATAATCCTTAGTATTGTGGCAGGGGGTCGTTTTAAATAGCGGGCTTTTCCGTATTCTAAGTTCTTCTGGAATAGTTGGAACTAGACGGTTATGCCCTGAGTCCGGGTATAGAACTAAGAATTTTTTTTTTTTCTCATTTTTTGACGATTCATTAAATGTCTCATTTATCTGATTTGATAGATCCGAAATGAAAAAGATTCCTTTTTCAATGAACAAAATAAAACCATATTTTTTATATATCACAACTTCATCACTACATCCAAAGGATTTCTATAAAAATTTGGATAGTTTGGTATCAAAGATGTATTAATGATTGGGATCTTCATTGTATACATAACATAATTTGTGTGAGGATTTAACAAACCCATTAGGTATTGGACCGGGCATATCGTATAACAAAAGAGTTTCAATCTTTATCGGAATTCTACTGTATGTACTTTAACTTAGAAAACTTAGAAAATCAAATTTAAACTGATAAGATCTCTTTATATATAGATTTGAAATCTAATATTAATAGATAAAATAATTTAGATATTGGATCTAGATATATCGATTGATCGATCCTCCAGCTCAAACATGGGATAGGATCCATTGGGGTTGGATTACGTAACGTAAGATTGACTCATTATTTAGTACATAAATATCGATCTAAATGGGATCCTGGCAGTTTTATTATTTTTTTTTTATCTGTTCGAAACAAGAGGGAGTCCTTGTAGATATGTAGTGATTCAGAGAGCTACAAATCAAAGTTTTAAAATGTATATTTTAATCAATTAGTTTCAATAATCCATTGACTTTGACTATGAATCTTACCCCCGCCTTACTTTGGAACAAAAAAGGGGGCTCTAACCTCGTTCATACTTGTTTCAGATTTTCCAAAAATCTTAATGATGTATAACTATTGGAGATACATAATCCAATAAGCCAATCCCTTCCTAAGAAAAAAAAAAAAAAGTAAGAGTTTTGTTATTGTGAAAAATGAATCGATGGGGAAAGTTACAATCCCCATCTCGCGAATTATAAAAACCAATCAATGAAAGGTGAAACCTTGTATTTTGTGTCTAACTACTTCTTTCTTTTTTTTTTTTTTCAAACAAAAAAGAAATCATTTTTAGAACCTAGTATACAGAATACTTCGTATTCTACATACCACAACAGCTAGTTCTATCTCATATTGATGAGTTCAAAACATTAGTTAATGTGAATTCTTCATCTTATAAATTTAATCATCCAATTCATCGAGTCATGCTGATTCAGATTCAGATCATTCCAAGGCTTTATTACTTGTTTGTCGCACAAAAAAACTTTTTGAATGCCCGGTAGAAATAGATTTAGCTAAAGATAAAGCTTTTGCCGCGGCCTGATATCCCCTTCCTTTCCAAATATTTCTACGAATATGCTTTTTTGACAGAGAAGTACGTTTCTTTGGAACCGCCATTTCAAAATAAAAGGGTCACTCATTTTTATAGTTGGACGTGAAAGACATTTATTGTTCAATTCAAAATAGATTGTTCTTTCTATTAACTATTCATTATCTATCTTTATTCCATAGCCGATACTTATGCTTACTTCATAACATAGAAAAGTATGGATACAGATAGATGAGCATCGCATATGGTATCATTAAGGATAAAAAAAGAAATGAAATAGAAGAAAAAAAAAAAACGATGTGATTTTCAAGGGAATTTTTTTTTTTCACATTTCCATTACATCCAATGTTCGAAGAAAGAATAATTTGTACTGATTGAGGGCTTCATATCTTTATTCAATCTATGTCTACGGGCGGGATCTACTACCGTTGAATCGGATGCCATTGATAAGAATTAAAAAGGTTCCAATTCATATCTCAGTCTATTTAGATAATATATATATATATATATATATTATAAATGTTATCTTTAATAAATCGAAAAGCTTAAGAACCCTTTCCTAATTTAGGAAACCAATAATGAATGTAACCTTTTTCTATTAATTGATCAAGCTCGGAGATAGAGTCCACATAATTTAAATTGAAATTAAATCAAAGTAGTTAATCCGTTAAACAATACATTACTTGATAAAATAAAGGTAATTTGAGTAATTTCTCTTTTTAGTTCTATGCGAAGTGACAAGTATTCTAGGATTTTTCATAAACACATAAACATAAGTTTGTTTTATTGGACTAGAAGCCAATCAATTCCAGAATTTGTTTTAGTTAATGACTCCGAAGAAACTAAAAAAAAACTAGGTTTATTGGATCGAGTTATTGGCAGATTCTACGATACATATCAGAATAAAGTACTTGAAATTTTGGTATCATTCTTTTTCCTTACTATATTGATATAAATATGGATAGAAATCACTGTATCGTATGTATATAGTAGAATAATTGAAAATCTCGTATTTTTTATCTTAATAAATATCTTCGTTAATAACTAGGTAGTAGCTTTTAACTAGTAACTTGATTATTTGAAGAATTGTAACTTCTTCATTTGAATTTTTGGTTTTTTTTTTCAATAGTTTGGAAAGAATCAGAATAATTAAGAATGAAAAATAATATTTGAGTTCTTTTATATCTTGTATATCTTTATTTTATTTTATTTTTTGATTTGATTATTGCTCCTTCCGGAAGAAATAAGGGCTGGTGAATGGGAAACAATTAATAAGAATAAAAAAAGAAAGTTTGATTTTCTTATGGAACATACATATCAATATGCATGGATCATACCTTTCGCTCTACTTCCAGTTACTATGTCAATAGGGTTGGGACTTCTGCTTGTTCCGACCGCAACAAAAAATCTGCGTCGTATGTGGACTTTTCCTAGTGTTTCATTGCTAAGTATAGTTATGGTTTTTTCGTCCGATCTGTCTATTCAACAGATAAATGGCAGTTCTATCTATCAACATCTATGGTCTTGGACCATCAATACTGATTTTTCTTTAGAGTTCGGCTACTTGATCGATCCACTTACTTCTATTATGTCAATACTAATCACTACGGTTGGAATCATGGTTCTTATTTATAGTGACAATTATATGTCTCATGATCAAGGATATTTGAGATTTTTTGCTTATATGAGTTTTTCCAATACTTCCATGTTGGGATTAGTTACTAGTTCCAATTTGATACAAATTCATATTTTTTGGGAACTAGTGGGAATGTGTTCGTATTTATTAATAGGTTTTTGGTTCACACGACCGGCTGCCGCAAATGCTTGTCAAAAAGCGTTTGTAACTAATCGTGTAGGGGATTTTGGGTTATTATTAGGAATCTTAGGCTTTTATTGGATAACAGGAAGTTTCGAATTTCGCGATTTGTTCGAAATCTTCAATAACCTGATCCGTAATAATGGGGTCAACTCTTTATTTGCTACTCTGTGTGCCTCCCTATTATTCGTCGGTGCAGTTGCTAAATCCGCACAATTTCCCCTTCATGTATGGTTACCTGATGCCATGGAGGGGCCTACTCCTATTTCGGCTCTTATCCATGCTGCTACTATGGTAGCAGCAGGCATTTTTCTTGTCGCTCGATTTCTTCCGCTTTTCACAGTCATACCTTACATAATGAATCTCATTTCTTTGATAGGTGTAATAACGGTACTATTAGGAGCTACTTTAGCTCTTGCTCAAAGAGACATTAAGAGAAGTTTAGCCTATTCTACAATGTCTC